CGTATGGTAGGCCATAAATTGGGAGAATTTGCACCTACTCTAAATTTCCGGGGGCATGCAAAAAATGATAATAGATCTCGTCGTTAAGTTAATATTTAGTCATAGTCAATAAAAAATGGAATATAGCTACTTACTAGTTCATTAGTGAGGAATGAACCTTATGATAAAAAAAAGAAAGATGAACCGATATAACGAAGTATTGGCTGTGGGTCAACATATATATATGTCGACTAACAAAGCGCGAAGAGTAATTGATCAGATTCGTGGACGTTCCTATGAGGAAGCACTTATGATACTAGAACTCATGCCGTATCGAGCATGTTATCCCATTTTAAAATTGGTTTATTCTGCAGCAGCAAATGGCAATCACAATATGGGTTTCAACGAAGCAAGTTTAATCATTAGTCAAGCTCAAGTCAATGAGGGCACCACTATGAAAAGATTTAAACCACGAGCTCGGGGACGAAGTTATCTGATAAAAAGACCCACTTGTCATATAACTATTATACTGAAAGATATAGCTTTCGTTCCAGAATATCCATATTGAAACGAAAACTATTATAAATATAAAAAAAAACACCCTATGTATGTTTAAAAAAACCTGGATGACTAAAAAAAAACATAAATACACAGATATAACTTGTCATGATATGTATAGTAATAGTAGCGAGGGATTATGGGACAAAAAATAAATCCACTTGGTTTTAGACTTGGTACAACACAAGGTCATCATTCTCTTTGGTTTACACAACCAAAAAATTATTCAGAGGATCTACAAGAAGATCAACAAATACGAAATTGTATCAAGAATTATGTACAAAAAAATATGAAAATATCTTCTAGTGTTGAGGGAATTGCATGTATACAGATTCACAAAAGAATTGATTTGATTCAAGTCATAATATATATGGGATTCCCAAAATTATTAATAGAACCTAGAAGAATCGAAGAATTACAGATGAATGTAAAAAAAAAACTTAATTGTGTAAACCGCAAACTCAATATTACTATTACAAGAATTGCAAATCCTTATGGACACCCTAATATTCTTGCAGAATTTATAGCCGGACAATTAAAAAATAGAGTTTCATTTCGGAAAGCAATGAAAAAAGCTATTGAATTAACTGAACAAGCGGGTACAAAAGGAATTCAAGTACAAATTGCAGGACGTATCGACGGAAAAGAAATTGCACGTGTCGAATGGATCAGAGAAGGTAGGGTTCCTCTACAAACCATTCGAGCTAAAATTGATTATTGTTCCTATACAGTTCGAACTATCTATGGGGTATTAGGTATCAAAATTTGGATATTTGTAAACGGAGAAAAATAAGCCTTTACTTGACTTATTTTTAGACCTATTCGGTATAGAAATAGAACAAAAAATGAAAAATTCTTTTTTCTTTTTTTTGTTAAATAAAAAAAAATAAACAATTCTATAAGGTTGAATAAAAATTCGATTAATTATTTTATATAATTGCTATGCTTAGTGTGTGATTCGTTGGTTTTTAGGGGTAGATTAAAAAAAAAATGGACCGGCCCATAGTATGAACTAATGAACTAATAACTATAAGAACTAAATAACCAACCCATCGTTTCATATTATCCGGATATAAGGAACCAGTCGAGATATGATATATTGGTCATATCATTGTAGCAACTGAAATCATTTTTGCATAAACAAAAAAGAAAAACCAATTTGATTCTGAGTTGTTAAGAAATAAAAGTCTGTAGATAAATGGAAGGGTGAGAGAAAGAAAGAAAAAAAAAAACACCAATGATATATGATTCCAATATGTACGGTCTATGATTCATCTCATAAAGAGGAATGTAATAAAGCATTGATACTGATCGATCCATAATTACATAAATTTGTTCATATAATATAAAACATAACAAAAAACTAAAGAGCCCCGAGTCAATAAAGACTGAGAAGATTGACTCAAGAACAAATTGTATTTTTATTAGAGGCTCCGTTGTCAAATTCAGACCTAACCAGTAATTGAGAACCGATGGGAACGACAGAACCCGTGAATCTATAAAATTCTATTAAAAACGAATCCTAACGCTTCATTGGGAAGGATGGCGGAACAAACCAAAAACAAATTCATTTATTCTGAGAAATCATGTATTATGAGAAGTCATGTCATAAATGACTCCTATAACTGAATATTGAAAGAGTGAATATTCGCCCGCGAATTTTTTTTTTTTTAATGAATTTCGAAATTGTAGTTGATCCAATATAACAAAAGGAAAAACAAAATAAAGATTCATTCTAACAAAACAACATTATATAAAACATTATCTCCAAATAAACATTATTTAGAAATAGAATATATGTTTAGTTATATATCAAGACAAAATATTAGAAATTAAAATCTCGAATTTATTAGAGATGGAATTTCAAATTCAGTATATTGTTTCAATAGATTATTCATTAAATACATAAATCTTTAAATACATAAATCTTTTTTTTTATTCTTTTGTTCGCGAGGAGCTGGATGAGAAGAAACTCTCACGTCCAGTTCTGTAGTAGAGATGGAATTGATAAACAACCATCAACTATAACCCCAAAAGAACCAGATTTCGTAAACACCATAGAGGAAGAATGAAAGGAATATCTTATCGAGGTAATCGTATTTGCTTCGGTAGATATGCCCTGCAAGCGCTTGAACCCGCTTGGATCACATCTAGACAAATAGAAGCAGGTCGACGAGCAATGACACGAAATGCACGCCGCGGTGGAAAAATATGGGTACGTCTATTTCCAGACAAACCAGTTACAGTAAGACCGACAGAAACACGTATGGGTTCAGGAAAAGGATCTCCCGAATATTGGGTAGCTGTCGTTAAACCAGGTAGAATACTTTATGAAATGAGTGGAGTAGCAGAAAACATAGCCAGAAAGGCTATTTCAATAGCGGCATCCAAAATGCCTATACGAACTCAATTCATTATTTCAGGATAGAAATGTAGAACCAAAAGAAAGAATTTTTTGGATGAAAAAAAATTTCCGGTTTCTTTTTTGTTTTGAATAAACAACATTTCTTTTTTTACTTCGCCTTTTGCATTGAAAAAACAGATAAAAAATGATATGATTCAACCTCAAACCTATTTGAATGTAGCGGATAACAGCGGAGCCCGAGAATTGATGTGTATTCGAATCATAGGAGCTAGTAATCGACGATATGCTCATATTGGTGACGTTATTATTGCTGTAATCAAAGAAGCAGTACCAAATACACCTCTAGAAAGATCAGAAGTGATCAGAGCTGTAATTGTACGTACTTGTAAAGAACTCAAACGTGACAACGGTATGATAATACGATATGATGACAATGCTGCAGTTGTTATTGATCAAGAAGGAAATCCAAAGGGAACTCGAATTTTTGGAGCGATCGCCCGAGAGTTAAGACAGTTAAATTTCACTAAAATAGTTTCATTAGCACCTGAAGTATTATAAGACAAGACTATAATACAGTTAGAGTATTTTATAGTATTTGAAAAAAATTGATTAACTTAATCAGATCAGTAAATTTCGATTAAATTAATTTAGTAGATTGTTTGTGTCTCACGTATATACTTTTAATAATTATTAATAATAATTATTAAATATTGAAATGAAATATTTAATAATTCAGAAAAGAAATATGAAATAGAAAATAAAGAAAAAAAGAGCATGTTAATTATATTCAAATTTGGGGGACAACAATAATCTTAGTTTATTATGAGTAAAGACACTATTGCTAACATAATAACTTCTATACGAAATGCTGACATGAATAAAAAAAGAACAGTTCGAATACCATCTACTAACATTACCGAAAACATTGTTAAAATTCTTTTACGAGAAGGTTTCATTGAAAACATGAGGAAACATCAGGAAGACAATAATTTTTTTTTGGTTTTAACCCTACGACATAGAAGGAATCGGAATGGTCCATATAGAAATGGTTTAAATTTAAAACGGATCAGTCGACCCGGTCTACGAATCTATTCTAACTATCAACGAATTCCTAGAATTTTAGGCGGAATGGGGATTGTAATTCTTTCTACTTCTCGAGGTATAATGACAGACAGAGAGGCTCGACTAGAAGGAATTGGTGGAGAAATTTTATGTTATATATGGTAATCTTTCTGAGATCTTAATTATATGCAAAACTTTTATATTTGTTTTGTGAAAAAAAAGATTAATGAAAGTTTCATTTGTGAATTCCTTTCCAATGATATGCTCTGAGTTCATTTAAATAATGAAGGCCTGATTTTAGGTTATGTTTCAGAAAGGATTTGACCATATACTTTTATAGATATACTAGGGTTATAGAATAAAAACGGAAGCAAGTCATTATAAAAAAATTGGAGGACGTATAATTTTTTGACTCCAAAACAAAGATTCGAATGATTAGATAGTTTTTTTTTTTCAATTTTAAATTGTATTCCCACGAAATCGATGTTGAAATTGAAAAATTTCAAGAAGCTTATTTTCTTCCAATAAAGAAATTCAGAATTAAGGAATGACAAATATGAAAATAAGAGCCTCCGTTCGTAAAATTTGTGAAAAATGTCGACTGATCCGTAGACGAGGACGAATTATAGTAATTTGTTCCAACCCAAGACATAAACAAAGACAAGGATAATCTTTATAAAAAAGGGATCTATAAAATTAAAAAATTTAAAGAAAACGCTGGAAAGATGTTAAATAAAGGATCCGTTTTGACATGAAATGGATATATCCATATATCTCTGACTTAGATTTATGAGATGACAAAATATGGCAAAACCTATACCAAGAATTAGTTCACGTAAGAATAGACATATTGGTTCGCGTAAAAATGTGCGTAGAATACCAAAGGGAGTTATTCATGTTCAAGCAAGTTTCAACAATACTATTGTGACTGTTACAGATGTACGGGGTCGGGTAATTTCTTGGTCCTCCGCTGGTACTTGTGGATTCAAGGGTACAAGAAGAGGGACACCCTTTGCCGCTCAAACCGCAGCGGGAA